GAAGAAGCACTACGCCTAGGAATCAACAACGCAAAAACTTTGTTAGAAATTATCCCTTTCTTTATTGGGATCGGGACTAAGAGGAATGGTTGGGACAACAAACATCCATCTCGTTCGTACTTTGGATACCCGTATAACCATCGAAGACTGTTGAAGTGACTAATTCCTAGAAATTAAGGAAGATTGAGGACAAAGAAATTGTTGGAGTTAACTTAATATTTTTATCTAGTATCAACATGCTTGATGTTAAGAAAAGATCTTTTGCAGGAAGGTTGGCTAGAGATTTCTTGTAAAAACACTAGCCCCGCTCAGTTCATAATGAGAATATTTCACTCCCCTTTTTATTCTATGTTATGTATTATTCTCATTATGAACATAAGGGAGGAGCCGTATGAGATGAAAATCTCACGTACGGTTCTGGAACGGAGATTCTTTGAATCGAATGACGACCGTAACGAATGTCTGCTCAATCCGAAGGAAATTATGCAGAAGCTTTACAGAATTATTATGAAGCTATGCGGCTAGAAATTGATCCCTATGATCGAAGTTATATACTCTATAATATAGGCCTTATTCACACAAGTAATGGAGAACACACAAAAGCTTTGGAATATTATTTTCGGGCACTAGAACGAAACCCCTTCTTACCACAAGCTTTAAATAATATGGCCGTGATCTGTCATTACGTGCGACTATCTCCACTATAGAAAGAAAAAAAAAAAAAAAAAAAAAAAGAAAAAAATTTACTAGAAATAGGCTTTCTACATATGCATCGTCCAAAACAACGATTTTTATCAGCTGTAGCAAAAAAAGCAACTTCATAGAAGTCAAAATGTGAAGAAAAAAATATGCCTAGATACTTTTTTCTATGGATAAAGGATCTAATTGATAGAGGAAGCATCGTAAAGATCAATTAGCGAGATTTTTGGCCGATACAATAAGAACTGCTTACTTATGTCATAATATGAGACAAAAGTTAGGAATCAACTTATGTAACAGAGTCGGTCCCCTAAAGTATTGAGCAGCGGTGTAGCATCAGATCCCAAAGATAGTAAGTCTTTCTTATGAGGGAAGGTCTTTTTCAAAGATTCTATATATATTTATATATAAAACCGAGATAGTTACCTTTCAGAAAATTCTAACGATAGTAGAACAGCTACGCTTTATTCTTCTGAAGGTGGGAGAAAAGATAAAACTGATTATTAATCAAAAACAAGTTTGAAACTTATGTAATTAACCCTTTTTGGTTAACTCGAGAAAAAAAAAAAGTGGGACACCAAAAGAATTGACTACTGAGCCGTATGAGGTAGGAAACTCTCAAGTACGGTTCTAATGGAAGGAATTTGCTTGCCTATTCTGACCGAGGAGAACAGGCCATTCGGCAGGGAGATTCTGAAATTGCGGAGGCTTGGTTCGATCAAGCCGCGGAGTATTGGAAACAAGCTATAGCGCTTACTCCCGGAAATTATATTGAAGCGCAGAATTGGTTGAAAATCACAAGGCGTTTCGAATAAGATAAGAGCACTCTCTTTGTATTTATTATTTAGTATTTTTTTTTAGTATTTGTTACATTTTTCTATTTCTTATAACAAATTTGTTATAATTAATTGTTTGTTATCCCTATCAGTCAAATAAAACAGATCGTTTCTCTGGGAAGAACCAATCAAAGAATTTCATGAATTTCATTATACCACTTCTAAGATCGTCCCCCTTTTGTCTGGTATTTCATAGGAATAAACGATACAATAGGAATAAATGATACACAGATATAAACAGTAAAGAATGTATATTTTCTATATTTTTTTTTCTTTTCTGTTATTAAAACAAATAAAAGAAACCTTGAAATGCCTAAAAATAGAATAGATCCCGGAATGTCTCTTAGTAATGACCTCTCGCCTGATTTGGAATAGAGTAATAGTAATATGTTCTATGTAAAGTAAAACATAAATAAAACAGAAAGTAGTCTCCGCCAGAAACTTTTAATTAAGATAGGAATATACTAGGTTGCACAAAAAATTGTTTTTGCACTAATTCAAAGCCCAAAAAGGTCCGTTGAGCGCCTCGTGGGTATGTCATAATAGATTCGAACACTTGCCCTGGATCGACTTCCAGATCATAATTGCTCTAGTGAATAACTAAAGAAACTAGATAAATGAGAGATAGAAAAGAAAGAAACTAATTCTAAGCATCTCTCATAAGTTCACTAATTACTTTTCTTGACTATTGGCGGGTCTCTTTATATGTGTTGTCCGGAAAGAGGAGGACTCAATGATTATTCGTTCGCCGGAACCAGAAGTAAAAATTTTGGTAGATAGGGATCCCATCAAAACTTCTTTCGAGGAATGGGCCAGACCCGGTCATTTCTCAAGAACAATAGCTAAAGGACCTGATACTACCACTTGGATCTGGAACCTACATGCTGATGCTCACGATTTCGATAGCCATACCAGTGATTTGGAGGAGATTTCTCGGAAAGTATTTAGTGCTCATTTCGGCCAAC